ATATCTTAATTGAATTATATGTAATGATCAATAAATTAAGTTGAATTCTATATCTACACATACCAAAAACATAGAAAAATCCGAATACCAATCTAATCGATTCTATAGATATTTGGGCTAGAGTTGACAAACAAACAAAACCAGCAATATACTTTATTAGTATCGCATAGAAATCTAAATGGGGCGTGGCCAAGTGGTAAGGCAACGGGTTTTGGTCCCGCTATTCGGAGGTTCGAATCCTTCCGTCCCAGAACATATATATTCTCTGACAATATAGATTGCTTTTTTAACAATGTTCTGTTTAAAATCGAAATGTTAGCTGGAATGTGATTGTTGTTTCTGATTTTTTTCTTCGATGAATCGTTTTTTTTTTCAAAAACTGAATCGAGATACGAAAGAATCCATATTCCCTATCTCATATTCTCTACCCCCTAAATTAGCCTAATTAGATTCAATTTTCTTTTTTGTGGATTTCTTGACTTTTCGCCAAGAGGGGGTTTTTGGTACTAATTCAATTCACTAAGTCTCTTAATTCTTAATCAATGAGGTAGGCTAAAATAGAAAAAAAGGGGCAAAAACTGGACTTAATCTGGGCTTGTTTGGCTTTGTGCCCAGACAGCTCGCATTTCGTAAAAATAAAAAAGACTAGGACATCCCCTTCTTTTGATTTATGCTGCATCAGTCCCATAGAATGGGGTAGATAGGAGTTAATCAGTGATGGGAAGGCGTTCATTTCAATATCTATAAACAGTGACAATTGCTCAGTCTATTTGATCGAATTGATAGATACGAAACCCTCCCCATTCTTTGGATTTTATCAATCAGATGAAAAAAAAAAGACTTATCTTTTTTCCTAAGATGATCAAAAGTTATTTTTAACTATCAAATTTTCTTGGAATAATGATGTCGAGAGGGGAACTTTCGAAATTGATTCGAAATTTCGAAAGAGAAATAGTTTAAATCATTCCTTAGAAGCTGAATCTTTCTCTCCTATTAAGTCACGTGAAGATGCAGAATCAAAAAGAATTCGTTTATTCGTCTTATTTTATTTATATAAATAAATTATTTATTATATATATTTATTAATTAATATTATAATGTTAGACAATTTAATATTAGCGATGGGGTCTTACTAAGACTTCTTCAGAAAAATATTTATCCACCTATATCTATAGTATTATTTATATCTATAGACTATAGATATAGAAGATATAGAAAATACTTTAGATTATGGTGTTTATACATCAGCCCAACCAATGACTATTCATGATTCCATAATTGAATCAATTCCATACCGGTTCTTAGAGGAATGTTATGGTAAAACTTCGTTTGAAACGATGTGGTAGAAAGCAACGTGCGACTTGAAGGACACGATCCGTTGTGGATTTGTACATCCACCATTTTTTGTAGGAATGAAGGTGCTCTTAGCTCGACATCATGGGTTCTGTTTCACTAGAACCCCTCGTTTTTTGTTGTCTTGGAATGTAAATAGTCCATGATGGAGCTCGAGTAGAAAGTATTAATTTATTTCTCGGGGCAAGGGTCTAGGGTTAATGCCAATCAATAAAAAAATTGAAACAACTTCGTAAATATATCTTAGGTATGGAAATCGAAAGAATCCAATTCGAGCAAGTTTAAAATGAAAAAATTTATTGGAATTGATCAAACTTTTTCGATCCAAAGTGTTTCACGAGGGAATCCATCATCTTGTAGGATTCTTTCATAAAAATCGCAAAAAGGGTATGTTGCTGCCATTTTGAAAGGATTAAAAAGCACCGAAGTAATGTCTAAACCCAATGATTTAAAATAAAACAAAGATAAAGGATCCCAGAACAAGGAAACACCTTTTTAATTGTCTTAATAACTGGATCAGACTGAAGAATCCGATTTTAAACGAGACAAACAAAAAAGGAGGAAAGACCGCTCAATAAATGAAAGTGCCGAAAGATTTTCCTTTGAACTGTTTGAAAGTTATCCAACTTGAGTTATGAGAGTATGAATGGTTTCTTTTTCATTTTAAGGAAGAACGAAGAAAAAAAGACTTAGATCTTTAATTGCTTTGATCATTTTATGGATCCAGTTGTCATTTCTTAGATAGAATTCCATACAGAGACAAAACTTCGAATCAATCATTTTTCTCGAGCCGTACGAGGAGAAAGCTTCCTATACGTTTCTAGGGGGGGTGTTGTTCATCTACATCTATCCCAATGAGCCGTCTATCGAATCGTTGCAATTGATGTTCGATCCCGAAGAGAAGGAAAAGATCTTCAGAAAGTGGGTTTTTATGATCCGATAAAGAATCAAACTTATTTAAATGTTCCTGCTATTTTATATTTCCTTGAAAAAGGGGCTCAACCTACAGAAACTGTTCAGGATATTTTAAAGAAGGCAGAGGTTTTTAAGGAACTTCGTCTTAATCAACCGAAATTCAATTAAGGAAATAAATTAAGGAAATACAAAAAAGGGGGTAGTGATTTGTATATAACTTTGTATGACTTTT